AACTGATCGGATTAACCAACCAAAGTTAGCTTCAGTCATTATGTATTGAACCGAGGTAAAAGCCTCGGTAACGGTTGGACGATAGTAAAAAGTCATGGCAAACCCCGTAGCTACTTGTACTAAAAAACAAGTAAGCGTAATTCCTCCTAGACAATAAAATATGTTGACATGTGGAGGAACATATTTACTAGTTATATCATCTGCAATCGCCTGAATTTCGAGACGCTCTTCGAACCAATCATATACTTTATTGAGATAGGTAAACCAAGGGAACTCCCCCTCTGAGAACCGTATATGAGACTTTCATCTCGTACAGCTCAAGCAAAAACACCCCAATACTGGTTGCAACGGATATGTAATAGGAAATTTGAAACTTCTTCTTAGTACTCCATCCAACCTTCTCTGAAAATACGACGAAGTGCAAAAAAAACCGAAGCTCTTCTTTAGTTCTTTAGTGATGACAATGCCAAAATATCAAGTCAGCTCATTTCATTCGTTTTTATGTTGATCATTACGGGCCTCTTGAATTTTCTCGGTCTCTCAATTTTAATTTTTTGTATAATGTGGATTTCTTTTTGTTTCTAATTGCTAGGAATTCTCTTGTTGAGACCCTATGATTCGATTGAAACCTAAGATTCATACTAGAACCACGATGATTGAATAAAGTCCCTAAGCTAAGCCCAAGGGTTATCTGAGTAAAAACCTTTTGATCATCACTTATTCAATGAATAGATGAAATGACTCTAAATCCATAGAAACATTTGTCCGTTGGTCAAAATAAGCAAACAAAAAATTGAAGAATAATTAGAAATTAGAAAATAAATCTTTGAAATTTTTTGAGTCCGGTCGCGAGGTCTGACTGAATAGTAGGTATGAATCATAGTTTAAATATTTCTTTTCTTGATCTATTTCATTCCATATATTCCGTGCTCCAGATACTAGAATGAATATCCGACGAGGCAAAACCCATCTCTCTCAAGATGACAGACCCATTCTCTGTACTATCAATAGGATCAATTATAACAAGTCACACACTCATATTCCGGAAATACCGAAACAAAGGAATTTCACGGTCAAACTGCCGGAATGACCTAAAAATCCTAGTCCTAAGTAATTCACTTTGGATTGAAAAGACAGTACTTCGCAATTCCTATGAACCTAATTCATTGAAATTCCATCCAGTAAAACGGAAGAGTTATAAATCTCCAAAATAATAGATAGGAATACCGCGAAGAGAGCCATTGCGACACCCATCAACGGGGTAGTTCCCCATCCGGGCGCTACTTTACCATATTCCGAATTCAACGGTTTCAATAAACTTCCTAGACCAGTCTGTCTTGGTCTTGGACCAGATCTCGAATTATTCTCAACGGTTTGTGTAGCCATAAATCCTATTGCATTGATTGAATTTTATTGACTTTGTAAATCATACCGTTGTAAATAACCGATCTTATCATAGATCCATTGTGGTCTTGAAATTTTATAATAATGGAAATAGCAACCCTAGTCGCCATCTTTATATCTGGTTTACTTGTAAGTTTTACCGGGTACGCCTTATATACCGCTTTTGGGCAACCCTCTCAACAACTAAGAGATCCATTTGAAGAACATGGGGACTAATTGAAGTCAAGTAATGAGCCGCCCGTGTTGGGCGGCTCATTACTTGACTTTAATGCATTAATTCATTAGTATTTATAAAGTAACATTATACTTTAACTATAATTGAGATAATCAAAAATCATTTTTTAGTCGGAACCTTAGGCGGTTCTCGAAAAAAGATAGCGAAAAAAATGATTCCTAGAGTCGAGACTAAGAGGAATGTATAAACCAATGCTTCCATAAATTCGATCGTGGTTTACAATTATAGCTTCCACACCTGTTCATTTGGGAGCATCTCCCAGATAAAGACAAGAGTCAAAGAAAAGGGCGATTTAAATCCAGCAAAATTTATCTGGTAATCTATGTAGAAAGTGAAATCAAAAAAAATCCAATAGAAGCGAAAGATACCATATCAGATCAATGTTTATCAGATTACCTGTCTCCTTGTAGTTGGATCCCCAAGTTTTTGGAATGCTCCAAATTCTACTTGAGCATCCAAATCTGGATCAATCCCCGCAAAAACATCTCTGAACAAGGTTCTAGCACCATGCCAAATGTGTCCGAAAAAGAAGAGCAAAGCAAACGAAGCATGCCCAAAAGTGAACCAACCCCTCGGACTACTACGAAAAACACCATCAGATTTCAAAGTAGCACGATCTAATTCAAAAATTTCACCTAATTGAGCGCGTCTAGCATATTTTTTCACAGTTGCAGGATCACTATAACTGACTCCGTTAAGTTCGCCACCATAGAACTCAACAGTTACCCCTACTTGCTCAACACTATACTTCGATTCCGCCCTTCGAAAAGGAACATCGGCTCTCACAATTCCGTCTCCATCTACCAAAACTACCGGAAATGTTTCAAAAAAAGTAGGCATACGACGTACAAAAAGCTCACGCCCCTCTTTATCTCTAAAGATAGGGTGCCCTAACCATCCAACAGCTATTCCGTCCCCGTTATCCATTGAGCCCGCTCTGAATAATCCCCCCTTTGCGGGATTATTGCCGATGTAATCATAAAAAGCTAATTTTTCAGGAATTTTAGACCAGGCTTCTGATAAACTCTGATTTTCAGCTAGTCCGGCACCAACCCTTCGATAGATTTCTTGCTGGAAGTATCCCTGATCCCATTGATAACGGGTGGGACCGAATAATTCGATGGGGGTAGTTGCCGAACCATACCACATAGTTCCGGCAACAACAAAAGCCGCAAAAAAGACAGCAGCGATACTACTGGAAAGAACAGTTTCAATATTACCCATACGCAACCCTTTGTATAGGCGTTGGGGCGGACGAACACTAAGATGAAATAGGCCTGCTAATATGCCCAATGTCCCTGCTGCAATATGATGAGAGGCTATGCCTCCCGGAACAAAAGGATCAAAACCTTCTACGCCCCACGCAGGACTTACAGATTGTACTTTTCCAGTTAGTCCGTAAGGATCGGACACCCATATTCCAGGACCATACAAGCCCGTTACATGAAATGCACCAAACCCAAAGCAAGCTAACCCTGATAGAAATAAATGAATTCCAAAAATCTTGGGCAAATCCAAAGAAGGTTTTCCTGTACGTTCATCACGGAATATTTCTAGATCCCAATACACCCAATGCCAAATAGCTGCCAAAAAGCACAAACCAGAAAACACAATATGCGCCCCGGCCACACCCTCGTAACTCCAAATACCCGGATTTGTTACAGTTCCTCCTGTGATACTCCAACCTCCCCATGAATTGGTTATTCCTAAACGAGTCATGAAGGGTATAACAAACATACCCTGTCTCCACATTGGATCAAGAACGGGGTCAGAGGGATCAAAAACGGCTAATTCGTATAGAGCCATTGAACCAGCCCACCCAGAAACTAGAGCTGTATGCATTATATGGACAGCAAGCAACCGACCGGGATCATTCAATACGACGGTATGAACACGATACCAAGGCAAACCCATGAAAATACCCCTTTATCAAAGAAAAAAAAAAAAAGATAGGAGGAATTTGATTGATGAGTATAATGATATTATG